TCGATCTATTATGCGCCTCTGCATCTAGCATTGGGTAGACCTCATACAATAACTGTCCTAGTTCTACCGTATCTTTTGTTTCATTTCTTCTGGAACAATAACAAAAACTTTTTTGATTATGGATCTACTACCAGAAATTCCATGCGTAATCTCAGCATTCAATGTGTATTCCTGAATAATCTCATTTTTCAATTATTCAACCATTTCATTTTACCAAGTTCAACGTTAGCCAGATTAGTCAACATTTATATGTTTCGATGCAACAACAAGATGTTATTTGTAACAAGTAGTTTTGTTGGTTGGTTAATTGGTCACATTTTATTCATGAAATGGGTTGGATTGGTATTATTCTGGATACGGCAAAATCATTTGATTCGATCTAATAAGTACCTTGTGTCAGAATTGAGAAATTCTATGGCTAGAATCTTTAGTATTCTCTTATTTATCACCTGTGTCTACTATTTAGGCAGAATGCCATCGCCTATTGGTACTAAGAAACTGAAAGAAACCTCAGAAAGGGAAGAAAGCGATCTAGAAACAACTTACGAAACGAAGAAGACGAAACAGGAACAAGAGGGATCCACTAAAGAAGACAAAGATAGCCCGGTTTACGAAGATTCTTATCTTGATATCCATCAAGATAATTGGGAATTGGGAAAACTTAAAGAAGAGAAAACTTATTTTTGGTTTGAAAAACCTATTGTAACTTTTCTTTTCGATTATAAACGATGGAACCGCCCATTGAGATATTTAAAAAATGATAGGTTTGAAAATGCTATACGAAATGAAATGGCACAATATTTTTTTTATATATGCCCAAATAAAGGAAAAAATCTAATCTCTTTTACATATCCGCCAAGTTTATCAACCTTTTCAGAAATGATAGAGCGAAAAATTTCTTTCTACACGACAGAAAAACTATACCACGAAGACCTATATAATTATTGGATTTTTAATAATGAACAAAAAAAATACAACTTAAGGAACGAATTTGTAAGTAGAATACAAAATTTAGAAAAAGAGAAAGGATCTTTTGCTTTAAATATACTAGAAAAAAGAACCAGATTATGTGATGATGAGCATGAACAAGAATATTTACCCAAAATGTATGATCCCTTTTTGAATGGACCTTATCGCGGAACAATAAAAAATGTAGATTCAGATGAAATCATGACTGATTTAATAACTTCAAGAGTGGATTCCTTAGAAATATTGTGGATAAATAAAATTCATGGTCTATTTCCTAAAAATTCTCAAACATTTGAACATAAAAAGAATAGGTTTTATTCTGATGAGAAATTTTTATCGAATCCTATTGAGAATTCCTTAACCTCAATTGAAAAATTTTATTTTGAACGTGCGCAAGGAATAGATTCAGAAAGTAAAAAAAAATCTTTGAAATTTTTATTCGATATAATTACAACTGATCCAAATGATCTAATAAAAATTAGAAAAAATTCTATTGGAATGGAAGAAATTAGTAAAAAGGTCTCTAGATGGTCATACAAATTAACAGATGATTTGGAAGAAGAAGATGAAGAAGAATCGACGGAAGATCCCGAAATTCGGTCAAGAAAAGGGAAACGCATAATAATTTATACTGATAACGATCAGAGTACTAATTCGAGTACTCCTAATAATACTACTAGTAATACTAGTGATGAAGAAGACGAGGTGGCTTTGATACGTTACTCACAACAATCGGATTTTCGCCGTGGTATAATCAAAGGATCTATGCGTGCTCAAAGACGTAAAACAATTATCTTGAAAATATTTCAAGCAAATGCGCATTCTCCACTTTTTTTGGATCGAATAGACAAAACATTTTTTTTTTCGTTTTTTGATATATTTAAAATTAGGAATTGGTTAGGGAGAACCTCAGAATCTCAAATTTATTATTTTGAGCAAGAACATACAAAAGAAAATGAGAAAACAAACAAAGAGAAAGAAGAGGAAAATGAACGAATAGCAATATCAGAGGCTTGGGATAGCTTTCTATTTACTCAAGCAATAAGAGGTTTAATATTAGTAACTCAATCTTTTCTTAGAAAATATGTTCTATTTCCCGTATTAATAATAGCTAAAAATATTAGTCGTATGTTATTGTTTCAATTCCCCGAATGGTACGAGGATTGGAAGGAATGGAATGGGGAAATGCATGTTAAATGTACTTATAATGGTGTTCAATTATCAGAAACGGAATTTCCCCAAAATTGGTTAAGAGATGGTATTCAAATAAAGATTCTATTTCCTTTTTGTCTGAAACCTTGGCAAAGATCTAAGGTACGATTTAATTATGGAGATCAGCAAAGGCAAAAAAAAGAGAAAAAAGATAACTTTTGTTTTTTAACAGTTTGGGGAAGAGAAGCAGAGCTACCTTTTGGGTCTCCCCGAAAACGACCTTCTTTCTTTGAACCCATTTTTAAAGAACTCGAAAAAAAAACGATAAAAGCGAAAAAGAAACTTTTAGAAGTTATAAGAGTTTTCAAAGAAAGAGGAAATGGGGTTCTAAAAGTTTCAAAAAAAAAAACAAGATGGGTCATCAAAATAATTCTATTTATGGACCTAATAATGAAAGAACTTGAAAAAGTAAAACCCATATTAAAATCGAGTAGGGTTAAAATATATGAACCGACTAAAAATAAAAATGGAAGAGATTCTAATATAAATAATAAGATTCGTCGCGAATCGACGATTGCAATTCAATTCCTGAATTGCGGAAATGAAAATTATTCACTCATCGAAACAAAAATGAAAGATCTTGCTAATAAGACAATCACAATTAGGAGTCAAATAAAAGGAATCACAAAAGACAATAAAAAAATAGTTCTAACTTATGATGATAAAAGAGCGGAATTACAGAAGGATATTTGGCAAATATTTAAAAGAAAAAATATCCAATTAATACGTAAATCGCATTATTTTATAAAATCTTTCATTGAAAAAATATACATAAATCTATTACTATGTATCATTAAGATTCCAAGTTTTAAATCAACAGACAAAATTTTAACTAAATACATTTATAATGATAAAACAAATCAAGAAGGAATTGAAAAGACAAATCAAAAAATAATGAACTTTATTTCGACTATAAAAAAGTCGTTTTATAATATTTTTTATAAAACTAATTTTAGTAGTAGCAACAAAAATTCTAATATTTATTGGGACTTATCTTCTTTGTCTCAAGCATATATATTTTACAAATTCTCGCAAAATCAATTACTTAATAAATATGCTTTGAAATCTGTACTTCAATATCATAACACCTATCCTTTTCTTACAGATATAATAAAGAATTATTGTACAACACAAGGAATATTTGGTTCCAAACCAAAGCATAAGAAAATACATAAGTATAGAATGAATAAATGGAAAATGTGGTTAAGGGGTCATTATCAATATAATTTATCTCAGACTAAGTGGTCTTATTTAGTACCAAAAAAATGGCAAAATAGGGCCAACCAATGTCGTATAATTCAAAAAAAAGACTCAACGAAATCGGATTTATATAAAAAAGAAAAAGACCAATTAATTCATTACATGAAAGAAAATTACTATGCAGTAAATTCATTGATGAGTCAAAAAGACAAATTGAAAAAACATTTCGGATATGATATTTTATCATATAAATATATAAATTTTGAGGATAATAAAAACTCATATATTTATGAATCAACGTTACAATTACAAGAAGTGGAAAACAAAAAAATTTCATCTAATTTCAATACACTAAAACCCGAACCCTTTTATGGATTGATAAGGATAGTTATTAATAATTATCTAGAAAAAAGATTTCTCATTGATACGGACAAAAATATGGATAGACTATTTTTAAATTCTAAAATTCCCGATTTCTGTATTAGAAATAATATTGATATTGAGACCCGGGCCAATACGCCTATCAACACCAAGATTCATAAAAATACGAAAAATCTAAATTATCAAAAATTAAAAAAAAAATCCTTTTTTGATTGGATGGGAATGAATCAAGAAAAATTCTATCGTAGCATATCAAATCTAGAACCTTGGTTTTTCCCAGAATTATTACTACTTTTTAATGCGTATAAAATAAAACCGTGGATCATACCTACCAAATTACTTATTTTTAATTTTCATTTCTATGAAAATATTAGTAAAAGTAAAAAGATCAATGTAAAAAAAAAAAATGAACAACAAGGTCAAGGAAATCTTGTATTAGATTTACAAAAACAAAATGAAAAAGATGTTGAGACAGATTATACAAGAACAAACATTAAAAAAAGTAGAAAAAAAAAACAATCTAAGAGCAAGAAAGAAGCAGAACTCAATTTCTTCTTGAAAAAATATTTTCTTTTTCAATTAAGATGGGATGATCTCTTGAATCAAAGAATGATCAATAATATAAAGGTATATTGTCTTCTACTTAGACTGATAGATCCAAAGGAAATAGCTATATCTTCAATTCAAAGAGGAGAGATGCATCTAGATGTAATGTTGATTCAGAAAGATCTAACTCTTACAGAATTGGTAAAAAGAGGCATATTTATTGTCGAACCAATTCGTCTATCTATGAAAAGGGATGGAAAAGATATTATATATCAAACCATAGGTATTTCATTGGTTGATAAGACTAAACGCCAAACTGATGGAAAATACATAATAAAAAAAGAATATGTTGATAAAAAAAAATTTCATGAATCTATTGCACAACACAGCAATATACTTATGACTAAAAATAACAAAAATTATTATGATTTCCTTGTTCCTGAAAATATTCTATCCCCCAGACGTCGTAGAGAATTGAGAATTTTCATTTGTTTTAATTCTCAGAATTGGAATATTATGGGTAGAAATCCAATATTCTGTAATCAAAACAACATAAACAACTGTGGACAATTTTTGAACAAGGAAAAACATCTTTATACATATACAAAGAAATTCATTAAATTCAAATTTTTTCTTTGGCCCAATTATCGATTAGAAGATTTAGCTTGTATGAATCGTTATTGGTTTGATACCAATAATGGCAGTAATTTCAGTATATCAAGAATACATATGTATCCACGATTCAGAATTCTTTAAATTCTTTAATTATATTAATAGTATATAATAAATATAAATATAACATAGTATATTTCCTCTATATCTTATATCTATTTTTCTTTATCGAAAAAACATTTTCTTTCCTGAATAGGAAAATCTTGAAAAAAAAAATGGATCGTTCCTTTCTATCCAAATCAAATTGAAAATTTAATTTGGATATTGGATAGAAAAAATTCTATATGAAGAAATGAGAAATTTTTTTGTACTAAATTCAAATAACTGCAAATAACACGTATAATAAATATTTTTATTTTTCCTGATCGGTAAAATTCGCGTAAAAGAAAAAAAAGAAAATTTTGTTTTTATGGTCAAAAATTCATTCATCTCGGCTATTCGACAAGAAAAAGAAAAAAACTGTGGATCTGTTGAATTTCAAGTATTTAGTTTCACTGATAAGATACAAAGACTTACTTCACATTTAAAATTACATAAAAAAGATTTTTTATCACAAAGAGGTCTACGAAAAATTCTGGGAAAACGTCAACGGCTGTTGGATTATTTGTCAAAGAAAAATCGAGTACGTTATAAGAAATTGATTAACCAGTTGGGTATTCGGGAGTCAAAAACTCGTTAATTTTAAGTTTAAGATTGGTTTGAATTTTTTCTTTAGTTATTAAATTTTGCATTTTGATCAACTTCATTTTGCTAAATTCATGGAATACTGAATTGAATTAAGGAAGAAAAGTTATGGCTGTACCAGCTACAAGAAAGGATCTCATGATAGTGAATATGGGTCCTCACCACCCATCAATGCATGGTGTTCTTCGACTAATTGTTACTCTCGATGGTGAAGATGTTATTGATTGTGAACCTATATTGGGTTATTTACATAGAGGGATGGAAAAAATAGCGGAAAATCGAACAATTATACAATATTTGCCTTATGTAACACGGTGGGATTATTTAGCCACTATGTTCACAGAAGCAATAACAGTAAATGCACCAGAACGATTAGAAAGCATTCAAGTACCTAAAAGAGCCAGTTACATTAGAATAATTATGCTAGAACTGAGTCGTATAGCTTCTCATTTATTATGGCTTGGACCTTTTATGGCAGATATCGGTGCACAGACTCCCTTTTTCTATATTTTAAGAGAAAGGGAATTGTTATATGATCTATTCGAAGCCGCTACAGGTATGCGAATGATGCATAATTATTTCCGTATTGGGGGGGTTGCTACCGATTTACCTTATGGCTGGATAGAGAAATGTTTGGATTTTTGCGATTATTCTTTAACAGGAATTGTTGAATATCAAAAACTTATTACGCGTAATCCTATTTTTTTGGAACGCGTTGAAGGAGTGGGCATTATTGGTGGAGAGGAGGCAATAAATTGGGGTTTATCAGGACCAATGTTACGGGCTTCTGGAATCCAATGGGATCTTCGTAAAGTTGATAGTTATGAGTGTTACAATAAATTTGATTGGGAAGTCCAATGGCAAAAAGAAGGAGATTCACTAGCTCGTTATTTAGTACGAATCGGTGAAATGAAGGAATCTATAAAAATTATTCAACAGGCTCTAGAAGGAATTCCTGGAGGACCTTATGAGAATTTAGAAGTCCGACGTTTTGATAAAGCAAAAAATTCCGAATGGAATAATTTTGAATATAGATTTATTACTAAAAAACTTTCGCCCAATTTTGAATTGTCGAAGCAAGAACTTTATGTGAGAGTAGAAGCCCCAAAAGGAGAATTAGGAATTTATTTGATAGGAGATAGTAGTGTTTTCCCTTGGAGATGGAAAATTCGTCCACCCGGTTTTATCAATTTGCAAATTCTCCCTCAACTAGTTAAAAGAATGAAATTGGCAGATATCATGACGATATTAGGTAGTATAGATATCATTATGGGAGAAGTTGATCGTTGAAATGATAATTGATATGACAGAAGCGGAAATACAAGCTATAAATTCTTTTTCTAGATCGGAATCTTTAAAAGAAGTCTATGGACTAATTTGGATCTTTGTTCTTATTTTCACCCTTATATTGGGAATAACAATAGGGGTACTAGTAATTGTGTGGTTAGAAAGAGAAATATCTGCAGCAATACAACAACGCATTGGGCCTGAATATGCCGGTCCATTGGGAATTCTTCAAGCTATAGCAGATGGAACCAAATTAGTTTTTAAAGAAGATCTTCTCCCATCTAGAGGAGATATTCGTTTGTTCAGCGCGGGACCGTCTATAGCGGTCATATCTGTTCTACTAAGTTATTTAGTAATTCCTTTTGGATATCACCTTGTTTTGGCCGATCTTAGTATAGGCGTTTTTTTATGGATCTCCATTTCAAGTATTGCCCCTATTGGACTTCTTATGTCAGGATATGGGTCGAATAATAAATATTCCTTTTCAGGTGGTCTACGGGCTGCTGCTCAATCTATCAGTTATGAAATACCATTAACTCTATGTGTGTTATCAATATCTCTACGTGTGATTCGGCAGAACATTATTATTTTCCCTCTTTTCTAGAACTAGAAATAGAATAAAGAAATTTAATATATTATATTCAATGGATATTTTCTTTTTTATTTATTATTAGGGTTGATGAATTAAGCTAGATAGTTAGATGAGTAAAAGCAAACTGCTTATAAATTTGCAGTAAGAGGATTAAATCTCATTCCCTATGTACGAGAATAGAAACATAAGCAGTATAAACTGTTTACCCCAAGGTTAAGATTCTTTGACCAATTATCATATCTTGAAGCGGGTACAAAAGATCACCCGTATGGGGTTTCTACTACTGTCTTGTATTTATTACCATACTGGAGATCAATAAAAAATCAGTGGACAGTTAGGAACACCAAGGTACACAAAAGATTAGTAATGGAGATAATTTAAGATAAAAAAAAGGATTTTTTTACATAAAGCTTTGGATAAAACGAATCATAATGAGGACTTTAAGTTGGTAGAAATGACCAAGTAGTACTTCTCCACGATTCCGATCTCGAGTATGCTCCTATTCACTGATTAAAGAAATGACTATAAAAAACGAATTAATCCTTTATTTTTTTTTTCAGAGTACCTCCTCTCCTCTGAGAAAGAAGAATAGGACAGGAGCAAAAGAAATAGAATGCAAAATATTGAATGGGAAAAATGAAATAAAAAAATACGATACAGGATATTTATTTCTTATTTCTTTTCCCCATTCAATATTCATATCTACTATATACATACATGGAATTCTTAATCATAAATTTGGAATTAATGATCAATTCTTTCTAACTAATTCTTTCTTTAGAGTTATTGATAAAACCTAATTTATTGATATAACGAGTATTTTATTTAAGGATTAAGTTATTACCGAATAAAGAGAAATTGTAATTTTAATGGAAAAGATCAATTCGGAAGCGCTTTTTTATTCTAGCAGACGGAATTTCGTTGGTCTAATTTTGGACTTCCCGGTATTAGAATTAGAATCTAAAAATTACAATAATACCAAACAAGTACTTACATTTATTTGTGACCATAGAGGAGCCGTATGAAGCTGAGGTCTCATGTACGGTTTTGAAATAGCGATATGAACAGTAATGTTATTATCGACTATGATTATCTAACAGTTCAAGTACAGTTGATATAGTTGAGTCACAGTCAAAATATGGTTTTTGGGGGTGGAATCTGTGGCGTCAGCCTATAGGGTTTGTTGTTTTTCTAATTTCTTCCCTAGCAGAATGTGAGAGATTACCTTTTGATTTACCAGAAGCAGAGGAGGAATTAGTAGCAGGTTATCAAACAGAATATTCGGGTATTAAATATGCTCTATTTTACCTTGCTTCTTACCTAAATTTATTAGTTTCTTCATTATTTATAACAGTTCTTTACTTAGGCGGGTGGAATTTCTCTATTCCGTATATATCTATTCCTGAATTTTTCGGATTAAATAAAATGACAGGAGTTTTTGGAATAACAATTGGTATATTTATTACATTAGCTAAAGCTTATTTGTTTTTGTTCATTCCTATCACAGCAAGATGGACTTTACCTAGACTGAGAATGGACCAACTTTTAAATTTTGGATGGAAATTCCTTTTACCTATTTCTCTGGGTAATCTATTATTGACAACTTCTTCCCAACTTATTTACCTATAAAGAATAGAATAAGATAACGATATTCTCCATTCATAACTGATCTTAAACAAGAGAAAGAAACATCAAATTATTCACGGAGATCTACAATATGTTCCCTATGGTGACCGGGTTCATAAATTTTGGTCAACAAACAATACGGGCGGCAAGGTACATTGGTCAAAGTTTCATAATTACCCTATCCCATACAAATCGTTTACCTGTAACTATTCAATATCCTTATGAAAAATCGATCACATCAGAACGTTTCCGCGGTCGAATTCATTTTGAATTTGATAAATGTATTGCTTGTGAGGTATGTGTTCGTGTATGTCCCATAGATCTACCCGTTGTTGATTGGAGGTTTAAAAGAGAGATTAAAAAGAAACAATTGTTTAATTATAGTATTGATTTTGGAGTCTGTATATTTTGTGGTAATTGTGTCGAGTATTGTCCAACAAACTGTTTATCGATGACTGAAGAATATGAACTTTCAACTTATGATCGTCACGAATTAAATTATAATCAAATTGCATTAGGTCGGTTACCAATGTCAGTAATTGGAGATTACACAATTCAAACAATTATGAATTCCAGTCAAATCAAAATGGATAAAGATAAACCCCTTGATTCAAGAACGATTACTGATTACTAATATTTTTTTATATAAAGATAAACAGAAACAAGTCTTCTTTTTTTTTATGAGAACCTAATAAACTTATCTTATTAACTATTGATTATTGAGAATCACTCTTTAATTTAAACTGTGAATATGTGTTTTCTTAATTATTTTAAAATATTAAAAAATTATAATTTCTAAAAGAAAAAAGAAAAGATTGGCCGATAATTTTAATATTTAATAACTTTATCTATATCCACAGTAATCCATCCATATTAAGATTTAATTGCATTAAAAACTCATCATATAGAAGAAAAAAAAAATAAGGGGAACACCCCTCTCTTTCCTGGACTATTTAGTAAGGTCATGAAACATTTTGACTGATTTTTCTCTTATACATAATGGATTTACCTGGACCAATACATGATATACTTGTAGTATTTCTGGGATCATTTCTTATATTAGGAGGTCTAGGAGTAGTATTGTTTACTAATCCAATTTATTCCGCCTTTTCGTTGGGATCGGTTCTTGTTTGTATATCCTTATTCTATATTTCATCAAACTCCTTTTTTGTAGCTGCCGCCCAGCTTCTTATTTATGTGGGAGCCATAAATGTCTTAATCATATTTGCTGTTATGTTCGTGAATGGTTCAGAATATTCTAACGACTCCTATCTTTGGACTATTGGAGATGGAGTCACTTCACTGGTTTGTATAAGTATTCTTTTTTCACTAATTTCTACTATCGCAGATACGTCATGGTACGGAATTATTTGGACTACAAGATCAAATCAGATTATAGAGCAAGACTTTATAAACAACGTTCAACAAATTGGAATTCATTTATCAACAGATTTTTATCTTCCGTTTGAACTAATTTCTATAATTCTTTTAGTTTCTTTGATAGGCGCAATTACTATGGCTCGTCAATAATAAATAGTTTAGTTAGAATTAAAAAAAATTTTAGTTTAATCTACTATCAATATTCCCTTTTTTATGTAATCGCTCGATTCTAGTCAATCAACTTGGTTGAATTTTTGTTCATATTGAAACGAATCGAGGTTGATCAGGAGTTAGTCAATGATGTTCGAACATGTACTTTTTTTGAGTGTCTATTTATTTGCAATCGGTATCTATGGATTGATCACAAGTCGAAACATGGTTAGAGCACTTATGTGTCTTGAACTTATACTAAATTCGGTTAATATTAATCTCGTACTATTTTCTGATATATTTGATAGTCGCCAATTAAAAGGCGAGATTTTCTCAATCTTTATTATAGCGATTGCAGCGGCGGAAGCTGCTATTGGGCTAGCTATTGTTTCGTCGATCTATCGTAACAGAAAATCAACTCGTATTAATCAATCAAGTTTGTTGAAAAATTAACCATAACTATAATATAAATACATATAAGAATATATATATATATAGAAATTGTAGAAAAAACTTTCTATAAAATATCATTTCAGTGTCTTTTACATATTTATTTACAAATAATACTAATATGTATAGTAATATTTCAATATATATTTAGATTGAAATATTGACGATCCATTAGTCAACGTGAAGTTGCACGTGTGATTCATGCGACTCATATGATCATGGTTGTTGAAAGATAAATCAAAGTCTCTTGGTCCCTTCTGATGAACAGATTTATAAAAATTTTGATTCTTAAGATTTTTTTTGATAAATCATTGATTCATCTGGTTTCTATATATAAAGAAAATATAAATATATAATAAATTATATAATTATAAATTTATTATTATTATTTTTTTTTTTACTTTACCAGAACCAGATCGAAAATTTTTTATGTTCAAAACTGGAATTTATAGACCCAATGTCACATTCAGTAAAAATTTATGATACATGTATAGGGTGCACTCAATGTGTACGAGCCTGCCCCACAGATGTATTGGAAATGATACCTTGGGACGGATGTAAAGCTAAGCAAATTGCTTCCGCGCCAAGAACGGAAGACTGTGTAGGTTGTAAAAGATGTGAATCTGCCTGTCCAACAGATTTTTTGAGTGTCCGTGTTTATTTATGGCATGAAACAACTCGCAGCATGGGTCTATCTTATTGATACGTTATAATAAATTCCACTTGAATCATTTGATTCCTTTTTACCGATAAAAGCCCGTGCTCAAAAGAATATATTTTCTTGAGCACGGGCTTTTTGGTCAAAACGCATCTTGTCTTTATCACGAGTTATTTCCCTTGGTTAACAATACTTGTAGTTTTGCCAATATTCGCGGGTTCCTCAATTTTATTTCTCCCTCATAAAGGGAATAAGATATTTAGATGGTATACTATATGTATTTGTTTATTAGAACTCCTTATAACAACCTATGTCTTCTGTTATCATTTCCAATTGGACGATCCATTAATTCAATTAGAAGAGGATGCTAAATGGATAAATGTTTTCAATTTTCACTGGAGACTGGGAATCGACGGACTTTCCATAGGACCTATTTTACTAACAGGATTTATCACTACTTTAGCTACTTTAGCAGCTTGGCCTGTTACTCGAAATTCGCGATTGTTCTATTTCCTGATGTTAGCAATGTACAGTGGTCAAATAGGATTATTTTCTTCTAGAGATCTTTTACTTTTTTTTATCATGTGGGAGTTAGAATTAATTCCTGTTTACTTACTTTTATCTATGTGGGGAGGAAAGAAACGTTTGTACTCGGCTACAAAGTTTATTTTGTACACTGCGGGGGGTTCCATTTTTCTCTTAATAGGAGTTCTAAGTATGGGTTTATATGGTTCCAATGAACCGACATTGGATTTTGACAGATTAGCTAATCAGTCATATCCTGTGACATTAGAAATAATATTCTATTTGGGCTTCCTTATTGCTTATGCTGTCAAATCACCGATTATACCCCTACATACATGGTTACCAGATACCCATGGAGAAGCACATTACAGTACATGTATGCTTCTAGCGGGAATCTTATTAAAAATGGGAGCATATGGATTGATTCGTATCAATATGGAATTATTACCACATGCTCACTCTATATTTTCTCCCTGGTTAGTGATAGTGGGGGCAATCCAAATAGTTTATGCAGCTTCAACCTCGCTTGGTCAACGCAATCAAAAAAAAAGAATAGCCTATTCTTCTGTATCACACATGGGTTTCACAATTATAGGAATTAGTTCTATAACCGACATGGGACTCAACGGAGCCATTTTACAAATACTCTCTCATGGATTTATTGGCGCTGCACTTTTTTTCTTGGTAGGAATGAGTTGTGATAGAATACGTCTTGTTTATCTCGACGAAATGGGGGGAATATCTATTCCAATGCCAAAAATATTTACCATGTTTAGTAGTTTCTCGATGGCTTCTCTTGCATTGCCGGGAATGAGTGGTTTTGTTGCGGAATTAGTAGTATTTTTTGGACTAATTACCAGTCCAAAATATCTTTTAATGCCAAAAATATTAATTACCCTTGTAATGGCAATTGGAATGATATTAACTCCTATTTATTTGTTATCTATGTTACGGCAAATGTTCTATGGATACAATTTTTTCAATGTTCTAAACTCAAATCTCGTGGATTCTGGACCACGAGAACTATTTGTTTCAATCTGTATCCTTTTACCCGTAATAGGAATTGGTATTTATCCCGATTTCGTTCTTTCTTTATCAGTTGACAAGATACAAGCTATCCTATCTAATTATTTTCATAGATAGTTTTTTTTTCTTAATGAGATAGAAAGTCTTATAATTGAAAATTATAATATTTTTGAAACTATTCGCTGTACAACGAAAAAAAAATAATAAAGTGAATTAGAAAGATGTATCCCAAGTTTTTAAGAACTGTTTGAATTAAGATTCAAACAGTTCTTAAAAACTCACACAAATTTTCGTTATATATGTCTTACTTATTCCGCATGGAATTTCTACAATTTAATTAGATTTTATGTGAATGAACCATAACTATGTAGACCTATTCCTAATAGATTGATCCCAAAATAGCATATCCAAATTATAAGAAATCCTATAGAAGCTACAAGTGCCGAATTCGTACCGTGCAAACTTTGATTTGTTCTAGTATGTGAATAAATCGCGAATATGGTCCAAGTAATAAATGCCCAAGTTTCCTTGGGGTCCCAATTCCAATAAGACCCCCATGCTTCGTTAGCCCATACTGCTCCAGAAAGAATACCTATGGTTAAAAAGATAAACCCTAAACTAATAACACGATAACTCCAATAATCCAAACGCTGAATTAATTGATATTTATAATAATTTGGAAATGAAAGAAAAGAAGTGCTTTTAACAACACTTCTTTTTTCGTTCAAGTATTCAATCTTCCCAAAGAAAAATGACTTAATTAATATTAATAAATTTTTGCTTCTAAAAAAAATATCGATGTTTTTTCGAAATGTAATGACTAAAAAAGCGACTGATAATAACGAACCACATAAAAGAGCCGCATAGCTCAATAACATCATACTTACATGCATCATTAACCACTGAGATTGTAGAGCAGGTACTAATATTGCTGATTGATGCATTTTACTTGAAAGACCAGATGTAGCGAAACCTTGAGTAAAAATGGCACTTGGCGCGGTTATTGTGCTTAAATCATTTTTATGATTCCATAGCTTGGAAACCATATGAATAATGGAAAAACTCCAGGAAAGGAAGATCAATGACTCGTATAAATTACTTAATGGAAAATGTCTCGAAGAAATCCAACGAATAACTAATAATCCTGTTAGAGAAAAAAAAGTAGCTAACATTCCTTTTTCCGACGAATGGCGTAATCCGATGATTTCGTGAACTGATAGAATCATCAAATGAATCGCAATCACAATTGAAACGATCGAAAAAGAGAGATGAGTTAATATATGTTCTAAAGTAGCAAATATCATACATAAAAAGGGTCTCATTACAGAATTGAAATAGGGAATTAAATACATTATAAGATCCATTCTATCTCTTTTAGAGTATGCCGCTACTCGGACTCGAACCGAGATGCTCTAGCACTGCTTCCTAAGAGCAGCGTGTCTACCAATTTCACCATAGCGGCTTACTTGAAATAATAATAGTCAATTCATGTTGAATCGTCTAGATGTAGATTCTAAAATCCGATATAGTTATCCTTTAGGAAATGGATGAATAAGGGTTCTTTTAAACTCTTTTGTTTAAACTAAAGTATTCTTTTCATTTTTAATAACACTTAGAAAACTTAGAAAGATCTTTTTTATCAAAAAATAAATATAAATTAAATAAATAGGATGATTTTATACATATCAAGATATAATTACTAAATTTAATAAACGAAATTAGAAATTAAAAGACTCGTTTTCTAAAAATCTTGTTTTTAGTCTACTTTTTAATGTATTTAGTGTATTAGTGTATTAATATTTGTTGTTTGTTATGTACATAATTTAAATATAGAATAATACTTAGTAAACAAAACAAATTTCATTTGATCTTGAGATAGACATATAATAAAACAGTTTTAATATTCATTATAATTACATTTTATTTCTTTTCCATTAGGAAAAGAAATAAAATAATACTTAGAACCAAACTAGCAGCTATTTTATGTCGAATATTAACTTATCTGTCTGCTAGTTCTAACTAATCTTGAGGAGGTAAATAAATACATAAGTTAATGAAAAATTTGCATATTCTATATATAGAAAAGTTCTTTAAATCACGGAATTCAAATTATTCCAAGATTTTCTTATTTGTTTGCCGAACAAAAAAACTTTTTGAATTTCCCGTAGAAACTGACTTTGCTAAAGAAAAGGCTTTTAGTGCAACTAAATTTCCCTTTTTCTTCCAAATATTTCTACGAATACGTTTTTTTGATATAGAAGTACGTTTTTTTGGAACTGCCATAAAAAAAAGAGTTCTTCCTTTTTATTGTTGTATGTGAAAGACATGTATTGATCAATATGGATTGTTTTTTTTTTTTAGTTTTAGACATTTTTTATATTATATTTAATTTTGTCGATAATCTTTTTTTTTTTTTATACAAATATATTGTTTATATATACATGTGTGTTACATATATAATAAACTAGTAAAAAATAGAAGAAAAGAAAGAAAAATTTTAAAAGGAATTTTCTAGTAGTTAATATGTTAAACAAGACATTCCGTTAGCTAAGAAAAGGAACTTTCATTTTACGTTTTTTTTTTATGCAGTTCTAGAATAGAATATAAGAAGTAAGGATTTTTATAAGATTTCTGATATTTTCTTATCTTATTGGATTTCAATCCAATCAATCAATTTCATAAAAAATAGAAATTAGGTAATTTTTTAAAAATTACTAGAAGAATTAGTTGATTTATTGATGCAAACTATATATCCATATCCATATTCTACTGATATTGGTATAGTTATTTTTGCTTACTTTTCTTACTTTTTCTTTGCTTACTATAGTATATGATATGGTTATATATTACTAGAATACAATTCTAGTCTAGTGGCAAAATTTTTTTTAATATAATATTCTCCTTCTCTTTTTTTATAAAAAAATATTTTTCTACTTCAAAAATGAATATTTTAGTTAAAAAATTAATAACTAAAAAATGACTCTATATCGAGCTATTTGGACAAAGCATTTAAGCAACAATTTATAACTTTTTCAAATTTTTGAAATATCTGAAAAAAGTAAGAAAAATGTAAAATAAGAATATTTAAGGTTTCATATCTTTTTTTTTTTCATTTTTTTATTGTTTTCTTCAAAAGCAATAAAAATTGGTGAATCGGAAACAATTATAAGAAAAAAACGAAAATTTGTGTTTTTTATGGAACATACATATAAATATGCATGGATAATATCCTTTCTTCCATTTCCTATTACTATGTTAATAGGATTTGGACTTCTACTTATTCCTGCAGCAACAAAAAATATTCGACGTATGTGGGCTTTCCCGAGTGTTTTGATGCTAACTATAGCTATGGTATTTTCTGTTAATCTTTCTATTCAGCAAATAAACGGAAATTTTATCTATCAATATCTATGGTCTTGGACTGTCAATAATGATTTTTCTTTAGAGTTCGGACACTTGATTGATCCGCTTACTTCTATTATGCCAATATTAATTACTACTGTTGGAATCATGGTTCTTATTTATAGTGATAATTATATGTCTCATGATCGAGGATATTTGAGATTTTTTGCTTATATGAGTTTTTTCAATACTTCTATGTTGGGATTAGTTACTAGTTCTAATTTAATACAAATTTATATTTTTTGGGAACTTGTAGGAATGTGTTCCTATTTATTAATAGGTTTTTGGTTCACACGACCAATTGCAGCAAGTGCTTGTCAAAAAGCTTTTGTAACCAATCGTATAGGGGATTTTGGTTTATTATTAGGAATTTTAGGATTTTATTGGATAACGGGCAGTTTAGAATTTCGAGATTTGTTCGAAATAGTTACTAAATTAATTCATAATAATGGAGTAAATTCTTTATTTATTACTCTTTGTGCTTCTTTTTTATTCCTCGGCGCAGTTGCTAAATCTGCACAATTTCCCCTTCACATATGGTTACCTGATGCTATGGAAGGACCCACTCCCATTTCGGCTCTTATACATGCTGCTACTATGGTAGCAGCAGGAATTTTTCTTGTAGCTCGTCTTCTTCCTCTTTTCATAGTCATACCTTACATAATGAATCTTATTTCCTTAATAGGTGTAATAACAGTATTATTAGGAGCTACTTTGGCTCTTGCTCAAAGAGATATTAA